ACTTATTGTCAGCCTCTTTCAGATATGAATCTATCTGATTCAGAAGGGAAGAACTTGCATCAGTATCTCAGTTTCAATTCAAACATGGGTTTGATTCACACTCCATGTTCTGAGAAGTATTTACCATCCGGAAAGAGGAAAAAACGGAGTCTTTGTCTAAAGAAATGCGTTGAGAAAGGGCGGATGCATAGAACCTTTCAACGAGATAGTGCTTTTTCAAATCTCTCAAAATGGAATCTGTTCCAAACATATATGCCATGGTTCCTTACTTCGACAGGGTGCAAATATCTCAATTTCACCCTTTTAGATACTCTTTCAGACCCATTGCCGATACTGAGTAGTAGTCAAAGATTTGTATCCATTTTTCATGATATGATGCATGGATCAGATATATCACGGCCAATTCCTCAGAAGATTCTTCCACAACGGACTCTGATAAGTGAGATTTCAAGTCAATGTTTACAGAATCTTCTTATTTCCGAAGAAATGATTCATCGAAATAATGAGTCACCCGTTCCATTGATATGGGCACATCTGAGATCAACAAATGCTCGGGAGTTCCTCTATTCCATCTTTTTCCTTCTTCTTGTTGCTGGATATCTCGTTCGTATACATCTTCTCTTTGTTTCCCGAGCCTATAGTGAGTTACAGACAGAGTTAGAAAAGATCAAATCTTTGATGATTCCATCATACATGATGGAATTTCGAAAACTTCTGGATAGGTATCCTACATCTGAACTGAATACTTTCTGGTTAAAGAATCTCTTTCTAGTTGTTCTGGAACAATTAGGAGATTCTCTGGAAGAAATACGGGGTTCTGCTTCTGGTGGCAACATGCTATCGGGTGGTGGTCCCGCTTATGGGGTCAAATCACTACGTTCTAAGAAGAAATATTGGAAGATCAATCTAATTGATCTTGTAAGTATCATGCCGAATCCCATCAATCAAATCATCTTTTCGATAAATACGAGACATCTAAGTCGTACAAGTAAAGAGATCTATTCATTGATAATAAAAAGAAAAAACGTGAACGGTGATTGGATTGATGAGAAAATAGAATTCTGGATAGCGAACAGTGATTCGATTGATGATGAAGAAAGAGAATTCTTGGTTCAGTTCTCCACCTTAACGACAGAAAAAAGGATTGATCAAATTCTATTGAGTCTGACTCATAGTGATCATTTATCAAGGAATGACTCTGGTTATCAAATGATTGAACAACCGGGATCGATTTCCTTACGATACTTAGTTGACATTCATCAAAAGGATCTAATGAATTATGAGTTCAATAGATCCTGTTTAGCAGAAAGACGGATATTCCTTGCTCATTATCAGACAATCACTTATTCACAAACCTCGTGTGGGGCTAATAGTTTTCATTCCCCATCTCCTCATGGAAAACCCTTTTCGCTCCGCTTAGCCCTATCCCCTTCTAGAGGTATTTTAGTGATAGGTTCTATAGGAACTGGGCGATCCTGTTTGGTCAAATATCTAGCGACAAACTCCTATGTTCCTTTCATTACGGTATTTCCGAACAAGTTCCTGGATGACAAGCCTAAAGGTTATCTTATTGATGATATCGATATTGATGATAGTGACGATATTGATGATAGTGATGATGACCTTGATCTTGATATTGATAAGGAGCTGCTAACTATGACGAATGTGCTAACTATGTATATGACGCCGAAAATAGACCGATTTGATATCACCCTTCAATTCGAATTAGCAAAAGCAATGTCTCCTTGCATAATATGGATTCCAAACATTCACGATCTACATGTGAATGAGTCGAATTACTTATCCCTCGGTCTATTAGAGAACTATCTCTCCAGGGATTGTGAAAGATGTTCCACTGGAAAGATTCTTGTTATTGCTTCGACTCATATTCCCCAAAAAGTGGATCCCGCTCTAATAGCTCCGAATAAATTAAATACATGCATTAAGATACGAAGGCTTCTTCTTCCACAACAACGAAAGCACTTTTTCATTCTTTCATATACTAGGGGATTTCACTTGGAAAAGAAGATGTTCCATACTAACGGATTCGGGTCCATAACCATGGGTTCCAATGCGCGAGATCTTGTAGCACTTATCAATGAGGCCCTATCGATTAGTATTACACAGAAGAAATCCTTTATAGAAACTAATACGATTAGATCAGCTCTTCATAGAAAAACTTGGGATTTTCGATCCCAGATAAGATCGTTTCAGGATCATGGGATCCTTTTCTATCAGATAGGAAGGGCTGTTACACAAAATGTACTTCTAAGTAATTGCCCCATAGATCCTATATCTATCTATATGAAGAAGAAATCATGTAAGGGAGGGGATTCTTATTTGTACAAATGGTACTTCGAACTTGGAACGAGCATGAAGAAATTAACGATACTTCTTTATCTTTTGAGTTGTTCTGCCGGATCGGTCGCTCAAGATCTTTGGTCTTCATCCAGACACGATGAAAAAAATTGGATCACTTCTTATGGATTCGTTGAGAATG